GGATTACGTGTACAAATACAAGTAGCCTTTAACTACATATCCATATCCATCTGATCATATATGTATTACCATTATGTATTACAATAAAGAATAAAGAAGGAGTATTTAAAATGCGAGATCTAAAAACATATCTCTCCGTGGCACCGGTACTAAGTACTTTATGGTTCGGGGCTTTAGCAGGTCTATTGATAGAGATCAATCGTTTATTTCCAGATGCGTTGACATTCCCTTTTTTTTCATTCTAGTTATTGACATGGGAAGGGGTGAAGAAAATTAGAGATACAATCAAATATCTGTGACTAATACTTCCCCCCCCCCCTCATCTTTTTTTTTAGACCTTTTTTTTAGAATTCGAAACCGTTGTCTTACTTATTACTTATTAGTTATTACTATATTGATTATTGATTGCAACGAAATCGTTCAGAATTTGATTTTGGGTTAGCAACTTCTATTTTTTATTTTCCTTTCTTCTTCTTCGCTTCGCACCGGAAAATAAAAATGGAAGAGTTGAGTGAATAAAAAACTCAAAGGAGGTTCATGGCCAAGGGTAAAGATGTCCGAGTACAGGTTATTTTAGAATGTACCAGTTGTGTTCGAAACGATATTAATAACGATATTAATAACGATATTAATAAAGAATCAACAGGCATTTCCAGATATATTACTCAAAAGAATCGACACAATACGCCTAGTCGATTGGAATTGAGAAAATTCTGTACCTATTGTTACAAACATACGATTCACGGGGAGATAAAGAAATAGATCGAACCGACCGCCTGTGTATCACCCTTCCAAGGAACACGAAAAATGGCATATTCTATCTATCTAACATATATTTAAATAGAATAGAAAGAAATCCTATATTCTTAATTCTAAAACTAAAAGCATTTTTTTTTGATCCGATCGAACGAAATAGGATTTTCGGGATAAGGAATAAACAAACTATGGATAAATCTAAGCGACTCTTTCTTAAATTCAAGCGATCTTTTCGTAGGCGTTTACCGCCGATCCAATCGGGGGATCAGATTGGTTATAGAAATATGAGTTTAATTTGTCGATTTATTAGTGAACAAGGAAAACTATTATCTAAACGAGTGAATAGAGTGACCTTAAAACAACAACGATTAATTACTATTGCTATAAAACAAGCTCGTATTTTATCTTCGTTACCTTTTCTTAATAATGAAAAACAATTTGAAAGAAGCGAGGCGGCCGCCAGAGCTACTGGTCTTAGACCCCAAAATAAATAATAAATATAAATAATAAATAGGCTTACTCTTCAATTGAGTCAAAATTCCAATCCGAACTCAAACAATGTTTTTTTGTTCGAAAAATCCCCTTTTACTAATTTAATTTCTATTCTACCTTCCCGGAGTTCATTCTCCAGGGAGCTCATAAAAAAAAAATTCCGATGGATTCTTTACAATCTCCTTATTTTATGATCTCATTGGAAATCATATAAAGACAATTTTTTTTTGATATTGCTATTTGTGCAAGTATTTTACGATTAAGAAGCAATTGTTCTTTGTACAGATTAGGGACTAATCTACTATAATTTCTACTATAATTATAATTATAGGATTCCTTATTATCGTTATCGCGAATTACTGCATTTATCCGAGTGATCCACAAACGACGAAAATTTCTCTTTTGCCTATTTCGATCCCGATGAGTCGAAACCAAGGTTCTTATTTTCTGTTGAGTAATAGTTCGAGTAAGTCGTGAATGAGCCCCCCGAAAGCTTGATGCAAATAAACGCATTTTTGTTCTACGTCTCCGAGCTATATATCCTCGTTTAATTCTGGTCATTGAATAAATGAAACTTTGATGAATAACTAATTGATTTCCTTTCTTTCAGTTATTCTTTTTTCCCCCTTACTAATCTATTAATAACAAAACAGATTCTGCCAATGTATAAAATAAAAATTCCAATGGCTTTTGCTACTATAACCTTCCCAACCACGATTTTTTTTTCTTTTTTTTTTCTAGGCATTTGACCTTGAAATAAGAAATTGTATTGATATTAGGTGTCAAAAAAAACATAGTTAAGTTAAGTAGTAAATATAAACGTATAAAGAAATAGTGGATTCCATCGTTTCTATGATTTTTTCTTAAACGTTGAGGTCCTCTCTATACACCGGAGCCCCTTCCTTCATTTAACGAATGCTATTGTTAACTTGTACAGTTCACACTCTTTGGCTCTATCCATGAATTAAGGTCTTTCACAATGAGATCTACATATACGGTATATATGGTAACGGTATTTAATTATGAAGATTAGCCGAAGTAGCTGACCCTGTTAGTCCGTTCTTGCAAGAGTAAGGACATAATTTTTCTGCTTTTAAATAAGATTTCCCCTGCTTAGTGGATTACCAATGGGGAATTTTTTCTCATTTTAAATTGAAAATTGAGGTGATTGAATTTGCACCAATGGAAATCATAAATTTGATACACAATACACAATAGAAGGATAGATCCTTTTTTTTAGTTTTTTTAGATAGTAGATGGAGTTCTTCTATCCTATTCATTGGTACTGATCATTGATACTGGAAAAATTGTTTCCTTTGTCCCAGCCCATGATCTGAACGAGTCGCACATACACTCTAGTACATGTTCCTCGGCGCTGAGGACATCCTCGAAGAGCGGGGGATTTCGTGACATTTCTGATTGGCTGTCTTATGTTTCTAATAAGTTGTTTAATAGTTGGCATGTTGAATCGTTGTATACACAATGCGCTGGTTTAGATCGACCCTAACCGGATGATTATGAACTACTTCTATATTATATATTAATATATTTATATTAATATTTTAAAATTTTTAGATTAATATTAATTTTAATAATATTAAACCTGAGTAAGAAGATAAATTCTCAAATCGAAATTTGCGTGATGAAATCCCTGCTATTTTATTTTTTTTTTTATTTAACCGCTACAAGATCAACAATTCCATGAGCTTGGGCTTCTGGTGCTGACATAAAAGCATCCCTTTCCATGTCTTCGGATACAACCCATAAAGGTTTGCCCGTTCTTTGTACATAAACCCTCGTGATGGTTTCGCGCAACTTCAGTAGTTCTTCTGCTTCCAGAATAAATTCTCCCGCTTGCGCCTGATAAAAAGCACTAGCAGGTTGATGGATCATTACCCTGATGATATAACATAATAAATGGTTACTCTATATCATATGATAAGTCGACGAGAAGAGATAAAGAATAATAAAGAAAGATAGAATTGAACAACCGTACAGGCACGTTTGCGCATTGCATACGGCTCTATAATAAAATTCACTTTTACTTTCGATCAAAGAAAAATATAGAATCTATCAAACCCGGATCGATAAATGATCTAATAACCACCCTTCTTTTTTGAGGAGTTAAAAAATACTATGATGGCTCCGTTGCTTTATATATTTATTTCATCTACGATTCGGCGATCCCAAAGTTTCTTTTTTTTTGTACTCTTTCATAACATAAATAGTGTTAAAAGCCTTTCGGTGTGAAAACAAAAAAGTTTGTGACGCTGAAATAAATAGGCACCCGATAAAAAAGATAAAATCGGAAATACCCTTTATCCAATACAACCCCTTCGATACATAATCTAATGTTTTTAAAAAAACAATAACAAGTTTTTTTATATCGAATTTAAAGTGCCGTGCTATTATTACTTAATATTCATATTTCATATGGCGAAGGCATAGTCTTATTTTTTCTCTCAACTAAAAAAACTCATTGGCGCCCGGCATGAAGGAATGCTAGACGTTTGGTAATTTCTCCCCCAACTAGGATAAAAGATCCCATTGAGGCGGCTAATCCCATGCATATTGTCTGTACATCTGGTCGCACAAATTGCATAGTATCATAAATTGCTACTCCGGGTATTACCCATCCGCCAGGAGAGTTTATAAACAAATACAAATCTTTGGTATCATTCTCCATACTGAGATATACCATAAGACCAATAAGTTGATTTGAGATATCGCTATCAACCTCTTGACCCAAAAAAAGCAATCTTTCTCGATAAAGTCGGTTGATTAGGACAAAATTGTATCCTTTAGGAGCCGCACATGCACCTTTTGATGCATACGGTTCAACAAAAATCGTGAAAAAAAAAGAATCAATATGTAGATTCCAGCCCTTCCTCTTTGCGGATTCTTTCTAATTTTTTTTCTAACGAAAGGGATTTTTTTTTCATTTTTCACGAAAGATGAATTTTGCCCCGTTTACCTACTAAATATAAAAAAAATTCACTAAACTTATCGAACTAACTTCTCATTGATGTATTGTTTCATCGAGATCCAATTCAAATCACGATGTCATTTTCTTGTTCTTAAATGGGATTCTTCGATTCTTTTTTTTTAGGTTTATGCTCTACTCCGAGTAAAGATCTGCCCGATTTTGATTTGCACATATAAGACAAATGCCTCCAATACCACGTCTTTTTGCTACGACTTCTTGTTTTTTCTTTTTTCAATTCATTTCATGTCTTATGCCAAATATTAGATGTATTCATCATATTATTTGATTGATTATGATTAGCAATTTGAGATCACTCCTATTTATAAATAGAATGGGTTTTTTCTAAACGGAGCCTGGATATTTTATTTTATTGGTCCAAACAAGCCAACCATAAATTATTCTAATTGAGAATATTAATCTGAATACCCTCAAAAATAGATCTAATTTCACTTCATTGCACTTCACGCTCCAAATTTTTGATAATTCAATCAATCTTTCTTGGGCGAAACAGAGGATATCTTGATCGGGGGAGAGAACGGGGAAATCCCATATGACCCAATATATCTGACAAGTCGCACTATATGTCAACCCAAACCGCACCGCCCCCCCCGGGACCTCGAAAGGGTACTTTTGGAACACCAATAGGCATTAAATGGAATAAAAAAAGAATATAAGTACTATATCTCACTTTGATGTGGAAGCGTAACAATGGGTTTGTTGTCTTAATAATATCGGCCTTTATCATATATCATATTTTATCCATTTTTATCCATAGATTGGATAAGTCCATAAATAAAAAAATTAAAGGAAGACGGAATGAAGAAGGGAAATTCTTACGAATGGGTCCTTTGACTGATGAACAAATATGTATCCATTTGCTCATATAAAATGGGATCAACCCCCCATTGCGTATTGGTACTTATCGGGTATAGAATAGATTTGCTTCTCTTTGTTCCTACGAACAGAATTGTTCCATTATTATTACTAAAAGAATAGAACAAATAGTAATCCTTTCTACGAGATACTCCACCGAAAGGGGGAGGTTCATACCATAGTTTTTTTTAGTGCAATAAAGTTACATAGTGTCTATTTTTCGTCGATAAAGGGGTATTTCTATGGGTTTGCCTTGGTATCGTGTTCATACCGTCGTATTGAACGATCCGGGTCGTTTGCTATCTGTCCATATAATGCATACGGCTTTGGTTGCTGGTTGGGCCGGTTCAATGGCTCTATATGAATTAGCAGTTTTTGATCCTTCTGACCCTGTTCTCGATCCAATGTGGAGACAAGGTATGTTTGTTATACCTTTCATGACTCGTTTAGGAATAACCAATTCGTGGGGTGGTTGGAGTATTACAGGAGGAACTATAACGAATCCGGGTATTTGGAGTTACGAAGGTGTGGCTGGGGCACATATTGTGTTTTCTGGCTTGTGCTTCTTGGCAGCTATTTGGCATTGGGTGTATTGGGATCTAGAAATATTTTGTGATGAACGTACAGGAAAACCCTCTTTGGATTTGCCTAAGATTTTTGGAATTCATTTATTTCTCTCCGGGGTGGCTTGCTTCGGTTTTGGCGCATTTCATGTAACAGGATTGTATGGTCCTGGAGTATGGGTATCCGATCCTTATGGACTAACCGGAAGGGTACAACCTGTAAACCCAGCGTGGGGCGTGGAAGGTTTTGATCCTTTTGTTCCAGGAGGAATAGCCTCTCATCATATTGCAGCGGGGACATTGGGCATATTAGCGGGTCTATTCCATCTTAGTGTCCGTCCGCCTCAACGTCTATACAAAGGATTACGTATGGGAAATATTGAAACCGTCCTTTCCAGTAGTATCGCTGCTGTCTTTTTTGCAGCTTTTGTTGTTGCTGGAACTATGTGGTATGGTTCGGCAACCACCCCCATCGAATTATTTGGTCCCACTCGTTATCAATGGGATCAGGGATACTTCCAGCAAGAAATATTTCGAAGAGTTGGTGCTGGGCTAGCCGAAAATCAAAGTTTATCCGAAGCTTGGTCTAAAATTCCTGAAAAATTGGCTTTTTATGATTACATCGGCAATAATCCCGCAAAAGGGGGATTATTCAGAGCGGGTTCAATGGACAACGGGGATGGAATAGCTGTTGGGTGGTTAGGACATCCTATCTTTAGAGATAAAGAAGGGCGTGAACTTTTTGTACGTCGTATGCCTACCTTTTTTGAAACATTTCCGGTTGTTTTGGTAGACGGAGACGGAATTGTTAGAGCCGATGTTCCTTTTCGAAGGGCGGAATCGAAGTATAGTGTCGAACAAGTAGGTGTAACTGTTGAGTTCTATGGTGGCGAACTCAATGGAGTCAATTATAGTGATCCCGCTACTGTGAAAAAATATGCTAGACGCGCTCAATTGGGTGAAATTTTTGAATTGGATCGTGCTACTTTGAAATCTGATGGTGTTTTTCGTAGCAGTCCAAGGGGTTGGTTTACTTTTGGACACGCTTCGTTTGCTCTACTTTTCTTCTTCGGACACATTTGGCATGGTTCTAGAACTTTGTTCAGAGATGTTTTTGCCGGTATTGATCCAGATTTAGATGCTCAAGTGGAGTTTGGAGCATTCCAAAAACTTGGAGATCCAACTACAAGAAGACAAGTAGTCTGATACAACATTGTTCTGTTACTTTTCGCCTTTATTTTTGTGATTTGACATAAGGTACCGGAGAAATCTTGATTTGAATCGCCACTTTTCTTTGAATCTTGTTCTTTCTTTATCTGGGAGACGATTCCAAATAAACAGGTATGGAAGCTATAATTGTAAACCACGATCGAAGATCGAATCTATCTATGGAAGCATTGGTTTATACATTCCTCTTAGTTTCGACTTTAGGAATAATTTTTTTCGCTATCTTTTTTCGAGAACCGCCTAAAGTTCCAACTAAAAAAATGAAATGATTTCTCATTATCTCAATTGAAGTAATGAGCCTCCCAATATTGGGAGGCTCATTACTTCAACTAGTCCCCGTGTTCCTCGAATGGATCTCTTAGTTGTTGAGAGGGTTGCCCAAAAGCAGTATATAAGGCATACCCAGTAAAACTTACAAGTAAACCGGATATAGAGATGGCGACTAGGGTTGCTGTTTCCATTATTATATAATTTCAAGACCACAATGGATTTATGATAAGATCATTTATTTACAACGGAATGGTATACAAAGTCAACGGATCTCAATGAATACAAAATAGGATTTATGGTTACACAAACCGTTGAGGGTAGTTCTAGACCTGGTCCAAGACGAACTATTGTAGGGGATTTATTGAAACCATTGAATTCGGAATATGGTAAAGTAGCTCCTGGATGGGGAACTACTCCTTTGATGGGGGTCGCAATGGCTCTATTTGCGATATTCCTATCTATTATTTTGGAGATTTATAATTCTTCCGTTTTACTGGACGGAATTTCAATGAATTAGATTCATAAGAACCACTAAGTCTCAGCTTTTCAATACAAAAAGTGAAGCATTTAGGTATCGGATTTTTAGCCCGTTCTGTTTTGGTAGTTCGACCGCGGAATTTCTTTGTTCTGTATTTCCGGAATATGAGTGTGTGACTTGTTATAATAGATCCTATTGATAGTACAGAGAATGGGTCTGTAATCTTGATCTTGATAGAGATGGTTTTACCTCGTCAGATAGTTATTCTAGTATCTGGAGCACGGAATATATGAAATAAAATAGATTATATTATGAAGTATTAGAACTATGATTCATACTTAATATTCAGACCTCGTGGCCGGACTCCAAAAAATTTTCAAAGAGTTAGAAGGTATAAATCGAAAGATTTTTCTTTTTTCAAACTTCCGTTTATGCTTATTTTGATCAAAGCACAAAGGTTTCTTTGGATTTTTAGTCATTATATCTATTCATTAAAATTGAATAAGTGATAATACAACGGCTCTTACTCAAGGAATCTTTGGACTTAGTTTGAAGGTTTTATTGAATCATCGCGGTTCTAGTATGAATCTGAGGTTTCAATCGATTCATAGGGTCTTAACAAGAGAATTCCTATCAATCAATAATAAAAAAACAACAGTAAAACTGCATTATACATAAATAATCAAAGCAAATAGGTAAATAGAAGATTCAAGGGGCCTGTAACGATCAACATGAAGATTAATGAGCTGACTTGATATTTTGGCATTATAACGACAAAGAAGAGTTTTCGGATTTTTATTCTTTCGTATCTTCAGAGAAGATTGAATTATAGGATTAAGAAATTTCGAACTTTTTATTATACATATCCGTTTCAACCAGTATTTGAGCGTTTCTGTTTGAGCTGTACGAGATGAAATTCTCATATACGGTTCTCAGAGGGGGAGTCCCTTGGGTTACCTATCTCAATAAAGTCTATGATTGGTTCGAAGAACGTCTTGAGATTCAAGCGATTGCAGATGATATAACTAGTAAATATGTTCCTCCTCACGTCAACATATTTTATTGTCTAGGAGGAATTACGCTTACTTGTTTTTTAGTACAAGTGGCTACGGGGTTTGCTATGACTTTTTACTACCGCCCGACCGTTACTGAGGCTTTTGCTTCTGTTCAATACATAATGACTGAAGCAAACTTTGGTTGGTTAATCCGATCAGTTCATAGATGGTCGGCAAGTATGATGGTCTTAATGATGATTCTGCACGTATTTCGTGTGTATCTCACTGGTGGCTTTAAAAAACCTCGTGAATTGACTTGGGTTACGGGCGTGATTCTGGCTGTATTGACCGCATCTTTTGGCGTAACTGGTTATTCCTTACCTTGGGACCAAATTGGTTATTGGGCAGTAAAAATTGTAACAGGCGTGCCGGAAGCTATTCCTGTAATAGGATCGCCTTTGGTAGAATTATTACGCGGAAGTACTAGTGTGGGACAATCCACTTTGACTCGTTTTTATAGTTTACATACTTTTGTATTACCTCTCCTTACTGCCGTATTTATGTTAATGCACTTCCTAATGATACGTAAGCAAGGTATTTCTGGTCCCTTATAGAGAATAAAGATCTTGTAATCAATCATTAATCGCTTGGGGGAGGAAGAATAGTATTTCATTGCTACAAATATGGATTATTGAAAAAAAAAAAATAAGACATATATTTGGATATTTCTCTTCAACTCCATAAACTGTATTATTTATTTGACACGAATGGTTGAAGGGAATTCTCCTAACAGAAAAAATGGATTATGGGAGTGTGTGACTTGAACCATTGATTTGGCCATGCAGATATATGCTTTTATCTGCCACATTGGAATTTACAATCAAATGTGTCTTTGTTCCAACCACCGCATAAGACCCATACAGAACAGAGGATAGGCTGGTTCGCTTGAAGAGAATCTTTTCTATGATCAGACCCAATCATGCCATGCATGAACAGGCTCCGTAAGATCCAGTAGAATAAGTGATGTGGGATAATCCAGTCCATATTATGTTTTAGTCATTTTAATTACTTAATAGTATTCATAGTATGGAAATGCATTCATTTCCTATGCATCGACCCAATTTATGATACTAGCGGAGTGAGGCAGGGGATCTAAAGAATGAAAGAGGCTAGACTATATTAGTAACAAGTAAATCCTTTGTATGTAAAAAGCTCGATATTTTTTTGGAGATAAAGGCCAATCGCAAGGGCTGAGACGACCCATAAAGCACTTGATTATGATCAATTTTGTAAGCCTACTTGGGTATTGAGCATTCGCCTGTAAGAACTGAATTCCTTGCAATGGATAGTTGCAACTCTG